AGGAAAAACTAATATAAAAAAGCAAAAGGCTTTTCATAATTTTTTTGATTATACATAATTATATAATTTTATATAATTGCCAACAAAAATTTGGTTCTTTTTACAAACTTTATGTTGATAAATCCGCGGATCTAGAAATTCATTTCGGACAATTGAACCTTCTCAAACTGTTTCTTTTTAAGAACCAAAAATATTTGTGCCAAAATAACAGATGCCAAGAAGAACAAAAGGCCTTGGACACGTAATGGATCTTGAAGTACGATTTCCGCATCCCCCTGACCAAATCCACCCACATTAGGATTACTCGTTAATGGTTGATCAAGTTTGATAGATTCGCCCTCTGAAACAAGAAGTTCCGGTCCGGGGGGGATAATATCAACCACTTGATGTCCATCCGATGCATCCACTATGTTTATTTCGTATCCTCCTTTTTCTTTTCGTATAATTTTGCTTACTATACCCGCTGCTGTAGCATTATAAACATTATTGTTACTTTTGCTACCGTCGGGATAAATCTGACCCCTTCCCCTGTTCCCGCCTACGTATATGGGATATTTTAAGAAGTGAACATCTTTCTTAGTAGCGGGGTCTGGGGAAAGAATAGGAAAGGTGACTTCGCTATATTTCTGACCAGGAACAGGACCTATCACAAGAATATTTTTTTTATTAGGGCGATAGTTCTGAAAAGACAGATTGCCTATCTTTTCTTTAATCTCGGGCGAAATACGATCGGGGGGGGCTAATTCAAACCCCTCAGGTAAAATAAGAACAGCCCCTACATTCAAAGCTCCCTTTTTTCCATTAGCAAGAACTTGTTTCAGTTGCATATCATAAGGAATTCGAACAACTGCTTCAAATACAGTATCAGGAAGTACCGCTTGTGGAACCTCGATATCCACGGGTTTATTAGCTAAATGGCAATTGGCACATACAATACGGCCAGTCGCTTCTCGTGGATTTTCATAACCCTGCTGTGCAAAAACGGGATATGCATTTGAAATAGGTGCCCTAGCTATTATATATATTATGAGCGATATGGAAATGTATCGAGTAATCTCTTCCTTTATCCAAGAAAAAAGGGTATTTATAGTTTGCATGGTTCAATCATTGGTATCGAAAATTTATACAATAAAATTAGGTAGGTTCCTAGTCTAGTATAGTTGCCTATCTATGATTCTGCTATTTACTAAAAAAAGGTTAATGGAATATAGGAGGAATCTCTTGTATGAGTAGAAAGAATAAGTACAATTTTGAATGTTTTGCTTATGTACAAAGTAACAACCATTATAATTTGATCAGTGAATCATTTTTCAGTCATTCATTGAATGAAAAATCACTACAAGTGAGGGAGATACACGATTTAAATAACGGAAGATCCAATATTTAAAAATTGTATCTAGAATGACCGGAAAAGTGGAAACAAGACCGGATATAATTTGATCGTTATGAGCTAATCCAAAATCTTTGTAGATAGAGCCAATCATTAGTTCCCAACCGTGGGGCGAATGGAATCCTATACATAAATCAGTTAATAAAAGAATTGAAAAAGCTTTTATTGTGCCGCTTAAATTATATAGGAATTCTTGAACCCAAGAGTTAAGAATAACAAGTTCGTCATTACCTAGAATAGAATAACCACTTAGAATAACGAAACAGATTATATTTGTCGAAAAGTTCAAAATCGTATGGATACAATCTGCATTGTGTATCTTGATCAATTGGATCGTTTCTTTGTAGATTCCGATACGAAGCTTTTCTAGATGTGTTTCCGGGTATTCCTTTATCATTTCGTCCAGGAGGAAGAGTTCCTCTAATTCTATTAATTTTTTTATAATACTCTTTTCTTGAATATCATTCAAGAAAATTTCGGATTGCCTAGTATCGCACCAATTAGTAACCCAAGATTCCAGACTTTTAGTAAATGAGAGAGAGATACACCAGGGCAAAAATACTATAGATGCAAAATATAGAAGGGGAATGGATGCTTTCTTTTTTGCCATTTTTTCGTCTTTGAATTTTTAATAAACTCACCTCATTCGTCGACTCCATATGATATTAACTAATATTCATATCAAGGATAGGTTCTATTACAAGTCATCGAGCCCATGAATCTATTCCCTGCTTTTTTTGTGTGTATGATTCAGTGGTTAGTACTTGAATTTAGAAATAATACAGAAATGGAATAAGAAAGAGTCCACTTCAAATTCGCACTTCCAATTCGACTAAAGATATTGTTTTCAAATATATCATTTGCTAAAATTAGAAGAAAGTGCCTCCTTTCGATAAATAAATGCACAAAAGCGCCCCTTCAAGTAATGAATATTATTCGGATTTTGAAAGGAAAGAACTCTCTTTCTATCAAAATATAAAATTTTTTGAAAAAAAAAAGCATTCACTATTTTCAGTTCATTTTTCAAAATACTTCAATTGGTACACGCAAGAAATAAGCCAATTCAGCAGCTTTTTGCTCAATTTCTCGTGGAGTCAAATTCTCATCAGTACGAGTCAAGGGAATAGCCCCATGGCCTCTGATTTCCATATAAAGGACACGACGAGCATAAATACCCTCTTTAACTTCTATTCTGATGGACTGGATGTCTTTCATAAGGAATTGAAGTAAGATGCGACGATTTTTTCCAGGAAATCCCCAACGAAAAATACACACTATTCCTTCTTTTCTATCGAATCGATCATAACCACTACCTACATTCCACGAAATTGTGCACCACAAATAGGAGCTAATAAAGAGACCCGCAATCCCGTAGAAAGACATCACGATCCCCTGTGGAAAAAAAATTATTTGTGGAGACGGAAATAAAGATATAAAATTCCTACCAAGATAACTGGAAATTCCAACAAATAAAAACCCTAATGAACCTAAAAAAAGGATAAAGGCCCAGCAGAAATTACCCGTTTTTCGAGACCCCGCTATAAGTTCTATCCATATATGTTCTGATCGCCAATTCATACTAGATCTAGTTGCATTTTATTGAAATTGAGAGAATAACCCAAATGAATTTGACTTTTTTTGTGTGTTTCCGAAGTAACTCTCATCAACTAGCACTATTCCGATGTGAACTTTTCGGAGTAATTCATCGAATTGCTTAGATCTAAAATAATAACATCCACTTCGTATGATTCCCTATAGATATCTACATATGGATACATTAACTTTACATTTCAGGCATTCGCCCCGATCCTGATTTTTTTCAAATAGCTATAATTCATTTACGCATATATCATGTTTGCGCATGCATAATAGCTTATGCTCGGGGGAAACCACATCAAATATTTTATTCTAATAAAAAGATATCTGTGTTATGGTCTAAGTCTAAGTCTTGAAAAAAAAAATAGATGAGATTTGGCCCCATCATATCTATATCTAAAAAATCTTGTTTTTTTGAACATGAAGAAATAAAGAAGCCATCGCAATTGCCGGAAATACTAGGCCCACTAAAGGCACCAAAATAGAGGGTAAGGTATTGAGAGTTGTCATAAAATGGATACCTGGATTTAATATTTGTACCTGTTATTGTTATAAAGGTCTCGTATAATCATTATAATTTATATATAATTATACTAAGTATAGCTAAACTAAGTGAGTATATGTGAGTACATAATATATATAAAGTAATATAAATATAATAATAAAAAATAGAATAAGAATAATAAATATATAAATAAAAATATATATATAAAATATATAAATAAAAATATATAAAAAAAAGAGAAAAATTTAGAAATATAATTTGAAATTTTATAAATATAATAAAATAAGTTATAAATATAATAAAACAAGGAATGTAGAACTAACTAAATAGAATTTTTCACCTTTCTACATTAAATTCTACATTAAAATGAAATATATATTATATATTCTACATTAAATATTATATATATGTACGAGAATCTCCTTTTTTATTATCTTGTTTTTGTCTAAAAATTTAATAAACTTGAATAAAATAAAGAAAGAGTTTTTTACAAATTCCCGAAAAATTTGTTATAATTCGATCCGATAATAGGGATTATTAGTAAAACTGGGGATTCTCAAAAAATATAGAATCTTGCCTCTTTCTATACTTTTCAATTTTCTATATGTGAATTATATACACATAAGAAGGGAACGTGAAATTCTCGTTTTATTCGCCTTGCCTAATTTTCATTTCGCGGAAGAAAGAATTCTCTCTTTTTTTGTTTGATAGAGGTTTCCTTATTAGTAATCAGGAATATCGGTAAAAAAAAAATTATTCGCATAATTCTTTTTACAATTAAATCTTATGTTACCAAATGTTATCAAAGTAAAAATAAAATCCGAAGAATTGATTTTTACTTTGATTTCTATAAACTAAATAACTACTTGTTCTACACACAAAAAAAAAGAATTTCTATTTTTTTATTTTTTTTTTATTAAGCATCTACTTGATTGAATTTTGATTCAGAGGAAAGAAAGCATGGAGCTGAAATAACTCATTCAGAACGCCTTTTAAAAGATTACGCGGTACGATTGGATCGAATAGGCCCTTATGGAATAAATATTCAGCCGCTTGTGAGCCCTCAGGTACTGTTTTATTCAATGTTTGTTCAATTACTCTTTTACCCGCAAATGCAATGTAGGCATTGGGTTCAGCAATAATGATATCCCCCAACATACCAAAACTAGCTGTTACCCCACCAGTAGTAGGAGATGTAAGGATTGATACATAAAATAACTTTTTATTTACTTGATAATCATATAAAGCGGAAGATATTTTAGCCATTTGCATCAAGCTCAAACTTCCTTCTTGCATGCGTGCTCCTCCAGAAGCACACACTAAAATAAGAGGTAAAAATTGATTGGTAGCATATTCGATCAAACGGGTGATTTTCTCGCCAACTACCGATCCCATACTACCCCCCATAAACTGAAAATCCATAATCCCAATTGCTACAGGAATACCTTTTAGTCGACCTGTGCCTGTTTGAACAGCCTCAGTTAATCCTGTCTTTCTTTGATAAGAATC